AGTTTTTGTTTTGATCGGAATGGGTTATTAATCAAACCGAGGGACCCCTTAACTGTTAAGGGATTAACCGAACGAATCACACTTTTACCACTAAACTATACCCGCTACAATCCGATTATTGTATATAAATCGACTTTTTGTCGAACAAGAAACTTGGTCGTAATCAAAAGTATAGGATCAAAAAAGAATCATGCAAATTAGAGCGTTAACCCGAGGACTTAAGAGATTAGGAAAAGAGAACTCATTTAAATAACTAAATACCAAGTCTTTTGCTGGAGTTTTTTGACGGATATGGGTTGACAAAACTATTTAAGCCGTAACATAAAAATGCATTGTTCAAAAATTCATAGTTCATTTGTTTTCTTATCTTATTTTTTTTATTTACATTTGTTTACTTTAACTGATTTTTTACTGAAAAAAAAGTAAATAAAAGATAAAGCTAAGAAATTAAGATAGGAACTGACATTTTGATTATATATCAAAATAGCAAAGGAACCGAAATAGTCCTTATTATGATTGTTTCAATATCAATAATAAGAATTTGTGTTTTCAAATTAAAATTAAATAAATCATTTTAATTTGATTCCTTGGAACAAAAGAGGCCCGGCCCAGCTAGGTACTGACCAGGCCAAGCCGTGTAAAGAAAAGGTTTCTTTGGACAAAATCAAAGAGGGATCCTTTGTATTTTATTTATTATTATTTAGTTTTAAATATTATATTAGTTGAAAAACAAAACTATAAATAAACTAAAGAAAAAGAAAGGGGCCTTTTTCAAGCCCTAATTTTGCTTATGTAACATAATAATTATCCTTTTTCAATTGGGGGAAAGATGGCTGAGTGGACTAAAGCGTCGGATTGCTAATCCGTTGTACGAGTTTTTCGTACCGAGGGTTCGAATCCCTCTCTTTCCGTTTTCGTCGATAACTTTTTGTTTACTTTCAAATTTTTCGTGAGTTAGTTCTTTATTTAAGTTTTTTTAGTTATTTTATAATAGTTAAAATTATATAGTTAAAAATGTGAAGTAGCTAAAATCCTATTAAGAACATTTCAGAACATTTCAAAATCGAGTAAAAAAAAAACCTTATTTATTTTTATTCTTCACGTCCAGGATTACGTCCCGGATCATTAGATAGAAATCCGAAGATGAATAGAGAGACAAAGAATATTACTATCGTGTAAACAAATAGTTTTAGAGTAAGCATTACACAATCTCCAAGAATTATTTTTTTAGGAAAAAAGAGAATAGATTCTCTATTTGTATATTTGTATTTTATACCGCATATCCTAGTATGTATGTTTCTATTTTTATTTTGACACCAATAAATAAACTAAAGTTCTTTTGATTTGAGATGAGAAATAGAAAAGAATTTTCAAAAAATTCGTTTATAATATTTTTTTTTCATATAAATAAAGTGTATTTTTTCATTACCAAAAATATTCTTTCATACCCCAAATTGTGTAAGACTCCAAGAGGTTTTGCAATGGAAAAAGTCAGAATAAGGAAGTGAAACGTGGTGATCCCGATTTATTATGGTTATACCAGAATTTCAATATTTGACTCGAGGTTTCACAGATACTTTAAGACTTATCTGATCTTATCAATTGGTAAATTTTTTTTTTTTCGAATAAATCAGCAATTTGTCTAGGACAGTATTCAAAATCTCATCGAAAACTTACAGCAGCTTGCCAAACAAAAGCTAAGAGAAAAAATAGCACAGGTATTACTGGCATAACATCTACGATTGGATTGAAAAAAGCATAGGCCTCAGGCAATTTGGCGACGAAAAAACTACTTGAATAAAGGACAGAATTAAGACAGATACAGATCAAACTAAATATATTAAGCATAAAATTTTGTTCTTGAGGATAATTGTATTTATTTTGATTGAGTTATTAATAAGTTGAGTTATTGATAGAAGGGAAAATTAATAAAAATAAATTAGATAGACCAAAAGAACTTCTTTGATTTGAACTCGTCCAATCAAAACTCCTTCAACTTCAACTCTCAAATCAAAAGTGAATAGAATAAATCATACTTTCATACAATATCTTAATTGAATTAGATGTAATGATCAATAAATTCATCAGTTTAATTCTATATCTACACATAGCACAATTCTATCAAGAATCTAATTTATTTTATAGATATTTAAGATATTTAGACTGAAGTTGACGAACAACCAATAACAATATTAGTGTTTATTAGTGTCAAGTATAAATGTAAATGGGGCGTGGCCAAGTGGTAAGGCAACGGGTTTTGGTCCCGTTATTCGGAGGTTCGAATCCTTCCGTCCCAGAGCATATCCGTCCACATATCCAAAACAGTATAATAATATCATATACTTAACCCATATGAATCATAGAATATTTGATATATATAATATATATATATTATATCAGAATAAAGGTTACTTTTTTGAAGCTATAAAATTTAATTTGAAGCTATAAAATTGAAAAAAAAAAATTGAATTCTTATTCTTAATGAGTCTTCTCTGAATCATATCTTTTTCACAAATTGAATCGTGTTCAAATAACACGCAGATATAATAGAATCTATTTGTGATCTATAAATATTATTTATAGAATAGCTAGAATTTCTTTCAGTAACAATAGTTTAGTCTATCTGATACATACATAGATTCCATAGTTTTTTATTTCGATTCTTTATTTTTTTTTCAATCAGTATGAAAAAAAAATAAAATATATAGCAATCTAAATCTTCTTTTACATCATTCTTTATCCACTATTTCATTAAAAAAAGAAATTGGATTTTTTTAATCATTGATGATTTAATACAAATCTGGATTTATCTTTCTCGTATGATGATAAAATGCAATGTGGTCTTACTATAAGCTATAAACTATAAAATCTTATTCAAATAATGATATGGAGGTCAGAAAATTTTCAATCAATTAGATTAAATTGATGATTTCTTAGGAGTTCTTAGTACTCGAAGAAGTGTGAAATTGGTGAATTTATCCTATCAGGTTACTTGAAGATCCAGATTCAAAGAGAACTTATTTATTTGTTTGAATTTTATTCGTGTTATTTTTATTTATAATTAGTATTTATAATATTTTAAAATATTATAGATTTATATAGATTTATATATTTTAATCTTTATAAATATATGTTTCTGGGGTTAATGCTTAGACTTCTTCAGAAACTCTATTTCATATAGAAGGAAAAAAAATAAAGTATAGATTACTAGGTATTGATCGAACCAATGACTATTCATAATTCCATAATGGAATTAATTACATACTGGTTCCAAACTAAAGGAATGTTATGGTAAAACTTCGTTTAAAACGATGTGGTAGAAGGCAACGTGCGACTTGAAGGATACGATCCACTGTGGATTCTTACATCCACCACTTTTTATTATTATATTAGGAATGAAAGTGCTTTTGGCTCGACATCGTTTGTTCTGTTCACTAGAACTCTCATTTTTTTTTTTTGGGGGGGGGGGGGTTGTAATATAAACCGTGTCATACATGATGGAGCTCGAGCAGAACGTATTGATTCGTTTTTCGGAGGCAAGAATCTAGGGTTAGTATCAATTAATAAATTGAGACAACTTTGTAAGTCTATTTTTGATATAGAAATCTAAAGGATCAAATTCAAGTAAGTTTCAAATTCAAAAGTAAAATCTTTTGGAATTGGTAAAATCCTTTCGCTCAAATCAAAAGTGTATTACACAAGAATCAACCATTCATATGATTGTTTGATAGAAAGAAATCACAAAAATGGTGTGTTGCTGCCATTTTGAAACGATTAACTATCACCGAAGTAATATCTAAACCTAATGATTCAAGGCAAAGATAAAGGATCCTAGAACAAGGAAATACCGTTTTCAATTGTCTTAACAACTAGAACTAGATTAAATCAAAATAGATTCGAAAGGAGACAGATAAAAAAGGGATTAGAGACCGCTCAATAATCAATAAATGAAATACTTAAAAGGTTTTCTTTGCGAGTTATACAACTTGAGTTATGAGAGTGCAAATTACAAATATGAAAATCCTTTTTGTTGGGGAAAGAGTAAGAAACAAGTATTTAAATCATATAATAAAGAAAGATAATTCTTGGTCTAATTGATTTGATGATTTTATGGATTTATTTGCCATTCTAATTTTGTATATAAACATAACTTGAATTTTCTTGAGCCGTACGAGGAGAAAACTTCTTATACGTTTCTCGGGGGGGTTTCTCTACATCTATCCCAATGAGCCATTTATCGAATCGTTGCAATTGATGTTCGATCCCGAAGAGAAGGAAGAGCTCTTCGGAAAGTGGGTTTTTATGATCCGATAAAGAATCAAACTTATTTAAACGTTCCTGTTATTCTATATTTTCTTGAAAAAGGCGCTCAGCCTACAGGAACTGTTTATGATATTTCAAAGAAGGCGGGAGTTTTTATAGAACTTCGCCTTAATCACCAAACAAAATTAAATTAATGAAATATAAATATATATAAATTAAAGAAGGTAAGGTGTGGATGATTTGTATAGATTTTTGTATAATCTTTTCTTTGCTTTTTTTTCCCTTTTTCAATTTATATCATATTTCATTTATTTTTTATACTTATAGAATGTCGTCTTTTATAACGATAAAAATCTATTTTATTGGTTTTATTGATGTAATAGATGAGAAAAATATCGAGAGAATAAACAATTTGGTCTTAAATTTTTGATATTATTGTCATGTCAATGGGTGTTTTTTATTTTTCATTGGAATTCGATGAACAAATAAAAAAGCAAAGGGTTAAGCTTGCTTTTTTTACTTTGTACTTAATATTAATACTTATATTGATTGATATTAATTGAATAAACCTGGGATTTTTATACTTCTTTTTTAATTTATTCGTCCGCCTACACTCTTTTGTATATATGTCAATTATATATCTAGTGCCGATCCAACATAAATTCTTAGTTCTTGGTTTTCATTTTAATAAATTGAAAAATTTAATTAAAATGAAAATTGAAATAATAATCTCAATT